AAAACCCACTTTCGGCGGGTCTTTGCCTTCTCTTCGGGATCAAACATCAATTGCAATGATTCGATAGACGGCTCGTTGAGATAGGTGTAAATGAAGACCCTCGTATATATAGGAAGTTTTCTCTTCGTACAGCTCAATTTGATTGGAAGTTTTATCTATGTCTCTCTATAGAATTAGACTATAGAAAGTCTACAATTCTAATAAATAAACAAAGAGTCCATAACACCATTAAATCAATTAGACTAGGATTGAAGTCTTTTTTCTTCTTCATTCCTGAAAATAAAAAAGAAACTAGCTGTAACCAGTTGTACTCATAACTCAAGTTAGATAACTCTCAAATAGCCCAAAGGAAAATGATTAGACAATTTCTTTTTTTGAGTGGTCTTTAGACCCTTTTTTATCTTTAGTAAGGGCGGTTTCGTTCTGAGATCCTTTCTCTTTGATTGGGTTTAGACATTACTTCGGTGCTTTTGAATCCTTTCAAAAATGGTAGCAATTTACCTTTTTTTTTTGATTTTGATAGAAGGAAATCAAAAAATCCTATGGCCAATTCATTATACACTTTTGATCAAAAAGGTTTAATTAATTCTAACAAATATTACTTTTTAATTGGAAATTTGCTGGATTGAGATCCCGTCAATTTCTATTTCACTAGATTTACAATTTAGAAAGTTATTCCAATTGATTGATTTGCATTAACCCTAGATTCTTGTTCCGAGAAATAAATTAAGACTTTCTACTCGAGTTCCATCATGATCATGGACTATTTACTATCCCAACGGATGTCGAGACAAGAGCACCTCCGTTTCTATAGAATATAGAAATAGAAGATGGTGGGTAGAAGAAGAACTCTACAGCGGATCGTGTCCTTCAAGTCGCACGTTGCGTTCTACCACACCATTTCAAACGCTGTTTTATCATATTTTATCATAACATTCTTCTAATTTGGAACCAGTATAGAATTGCTTCGATTAGGGAATCATGAAGAGTCATTGGTTCAATTAGTGCCTAGACATCGAATTTATATCCCTTGTTCTTCTAGAATTTATACCTTTTGTTTTTCTACCATATTGATATTCTATCTTCTATATATAGATATATAGTATATAGCTTTCTTTTCTGAAGAAGCTTTAGCAATTCTCTATCTTAAAGTCTAAAAGATTCCATTTCACTCTAAGAAATGATTTCAAATATCCATAATTTATTCATCATTTATTCATCATTTAATGAATAAATTATGGATATTTGTAAATTTTTTTAAACTTATCCTTTTGGTCTGATTTGAAAAAAAAAAATACATCAATTAGTTCTTTGATATCAAATTTCATATATACCCTTTCACTTTTTTATTTTTTAGTATAAGTTATATTAGTTAACTAAATTTTAGTTAAATTGGTTAAATTTTTGTTTTTGTTAATGAGATTCGAGCAGAGGAAGATAGTTTAATACCTTCTTCCTCCGGAATACTCGGAATAAACCAAAAGGTCGATTCATATGGTCTGGCTAGGTATAAAGTCAAACGAGTCCCAATTCAGTTGCTCCTATTTTTGGTAGGCTAAAAAAGCCTAAACCATAAAAGTAAAAAAAAGTCAAATACCCCGTCTGCGAGATCAAAAAAATAGAGAGGAACTCCAACACTTCAAATATTCAATAAAATAATAATAATAAAGGGGATAAAGGATATGCTCTGGGACGGAAGGATTCGAACCTCCGAATAGCGGGACCAAAACCCGTTGCCTTACCACTTGGCCACGCCCCATTTAGATTTCTATTCGACACGAATAATCAATAATATTAATATTTATTTTTTGTCAACTCCAAGATAAATAGTTATAGAGTAGATTAAATTTTTAATACGTGTAAATGTAGAATGTAACTTAATTTATTGATCATTAGATAGAATTCAATTAAGATATTGTATGAAAAGTATGATTTCTTCAATTCTATTTTGAGAATTGAAGGACTTTTGATTGGGCGGATTCAAAAGAAAAGAGGGACTCTTTGTCTCCTTTCATTTTACCTTTTCCCTATATTTATATTCTATAAATAACTCAATCAAAATGGAATTATCTCACAGAACAAAACGTTTGCTATGCTTAATATTTGTAGTTTGGTAGGGATCTGTCATTCTGCCTTTTTTTCATATTCAAGTAGCCTTTTCTTTGGAAAATTGCCTGAAGCCTATGCTTTTTTGAATCCAATCGTAGATGTTATGCCCGTCATACCTGTGCTATTTTTTCTCTTAGCTTTTGTTTGGCAAGCTGCTGTAAGTTTTCGATAAGATATTTAATTTTAAAATCACCTATAAAATTACCGCTTTACTTTAGTTGATAAAAAATTATAACAATTGATAGGGTCATATATGTTTTATAGTACGAACCCAACTTGTTGGTTAGTCGAAATAAACCTGACTTCCCCCGGTTTATTTTTTCATTTTTGAACCCCTTTCGAGTGAAAGCCCCGTAGAATTCTTATTCTATTAATTTGGTATTAATATTAATTAGGATCCCCGAAATAATGAATTTCGGGTATAAAAGATATTTTTTTTTTGTAATGGAAAACTCTTATTCAAAATTAATTTCTGAAAATAGTTTTCTATTTAGGATTTTGTTTCACTTCTATTTAGGATTTTGTTTCACAGAGGGTATGCGGTAGAAAACTGTAGGACCTATTCTATTTTTTTTTTTTTTTTTATCTTGGAGATTTTAGAATGCTTACTCTCAAACTCTTCGTTTACACAGTAGTGATATTTTTTGTTTCTCTCTTCATCTTTGGATTCCTATCTAATGATCCCGGACGTAATCCTGGGCGTGAAGAATAAAAGGTATGTTTCTTTTAGATTTTTTGAGGATTTTTTTATGTTTAACTAAGAATAAAAAGTATTTGGACAATTGAAAAAAAATCAAGTTATCAGCGGAAGAGGAAAGAGAGGGATTCGAACCCTCGGTACGAATAACTCGTACAACGGATTAGCAATCCGTCGCTTTAGTCCACTCAGCCATCTCTCCCAATTGAAGACTGAAGACGCTGCTAAATTACACATAAAGTAAGGAATATTTCTTTCTCTATTATATAGATATTATATAGATATGTACACTTTTTAGCAGCAATTTTATTTCGTTAAATAAAAAATAAAAAAGGGGCTGTAAAGTGCAAAAAAAAGTAAAATAAAAAGGACTTCTCCTTTTTTTGATCTTGGTCAAAAGACCCGTCTTTTTTATTTTATTACCACGGCCCGGCCTGTTCAGCCCCTAACCGGGCCTTTTTAAGTTTTTAAGAATGATTTATCTGGTTGGAAAACAACTTAGTATTCTATAAAATTCGAAAACCAAATACGAAATCTTCAAGCAAGAATAAAAGGGGAAGGGATGATAGTCTCATACACGAAAACTCAAAAGGGTCAACACTCAAATTTGTATTCTTTTGAGAGGATACTAACTTTATTATTTATTAAGTTACTATTATTCTGGTCCATTTCCCTGTTCGACAAAAGGTCCGATTTTATACAATAATCGCACTGTAGCGGGTATAGTTTAGTGGTAAAAGTGTGATTCGTTTTTCTAACCCTTTACTAGTTAAAGGGTCTTTGCTTTCGGTTTGATTCCTATTCCGATCAAAAACTTTATTTCCTAAAATTAACATAGAAACTAAAAGGATTAAATCCTTTCCCTCTCAATCACATATTTGAGAAAAAAATACACATTATCGTGATTTCTATCCACCAGTCACTTCTAAAGTGAGAAATTGGATTATGAGATTCCGAAACATAATTTTGAATTGAATTAATACTTCGAATTTAATAAGTAAAAAGGTCCATGGATGAAGATACAAAGGAGGTTTCTAATCGTAACTAAATCTTCCATTTTTTTTGTAGAGAAGAAAGTGAATCAAAATAGCTATTAAATGATGACTTTAGTTTACTAGGGACATCAACCTATTGTTAGCTCGGTAGAAGCAAAATACCTTTCCTCAGGATCTTTTCAACTAAAAATAAAGAACGAAGTAACTAGAACGATTGTTAGAATGACTCTCTTCTAGAGGGATCATCTAGAAAGTGGTTTGTTTTGTCTGTATTCAGACAAAAAACTGACATAGATGTTATGGGTAGAATTTATTTAGAATTTTGTTCACATCCATAAAGGAGCCGAATGAAACCAAAGTTTCATGTTCGGTTTTGAATTAGAGACGTTCAAAACGCTGAATCAACGTCGACTATAACCCCTAGCCTTCCAAGCTAACGATGCGGGTTCGATTCCCGCTACCCGCTTTATAGTTTTAATAGTTTTTTATTTGAAATTCTTATATATTCTATACTCTATAGATCTTATATTCTATTCTATTAGTAGGAATGCTTCATTAAATATAGAATTGCAAAGTTTATTTCTCATATAAAATCTGATTCTTTTTTTGTCAACCAAGAGATTGAAAAGGGCCGAATACGAAAAATAGGAATGAAAAGCGTCCATTGTCTAATGGATAGGACAGAGGTCTTCTAAACCTTTGGTATAGGTTCAAATCCTATTGGACGCAAATTCTTTCCATATATTTATTTTCTATGTTTGATATCAAGAAAATTCTTTTGAATAATTTAAATTAGAGCCCATGGAATTCCTGTTTTCAATTTAAATCTTAATTTCAATTAAGATCTAAAGATAGTAATAATAGCGATCCATTTTTTTATGCTTGTTCCTGAAGTATAAAACGCTCAATTTGTTCCTGAATAACTTCTTTCAAAAGGACTTGCGCCTCCTCGGTAAATGTCTTGGTAGAAGAAATGATTTCTTGGAACTGAGGTTTATTGGTTTTTACATAAGCACGTAACTCAACCAGAAATTTCCGTACCTGTCCTATTTCTAACGAATCAAGATAACCATTTGTTCCGGTATAAATAGTCATTATCTGTTCGTCCACTGTGAGAGGAGATGATTGGGATTGTTTAAGCAATTCACGTAATCGTTGACCTCTCGCCAATTGATTCTGAGTCGCTTTATCGAGATCAG